TATATACAGTAACGGTATTTAATTATGAAGGTTAGCTGGGTAGCTGACCTTGTTAGTCCGTTCTTGGCAAGAGGGGAGAGCCTAATCTTTCTGTTTTTTCAATCAGATTTCCTCCGCTTAATGGATAACCATTTGTTATCAATGGAGAATTGCTTATCATCTTAAATTGAGGTGATTGGATTTGCACCAATGGAAACCATAAATTTCATACACAATAGAGGGATAGGGATATGATAGATTTTTTTATTTTTAGATAGTGAATGGAGTTTGTTTTTCCATTCTATCCTATTCATCGGTATTGATCATGGATACTGGAGAAATTGTTTTCTTTCTTTTGGGCTAGCTCATGATCTGAACGAGTCGCACATACACCCTAGTACATGTTCCTCGACGCTGAGGGCATCCCCCAAGAGCGGGGGATTTCGTGACATTTCGGATTGGCTGTCTTGTATTTCTAATAAGTTGTTTAATAGTTGGCATGTTGAATCATATCCATAATATGATGGGCTGGTTTAGATCGATCCTAACCAGATGATTATGAATTACTTCTAGTTAATATTCTATTAAATAAGTTTTAATAGATAGAATATTAAACTTGGTAAAATAAAAAGAGAAAATCTCAAATCACGGAGTTGGGCGAAATCCATGCTATTTTCATGCAACCGCTACAAGATCAACAATTCCATAAGCTTGGGCTTCTGTTGCTGACATAAAAACATCTCTTTCCATGTCTTCGGATACAACCCATAAAGGTTTACCCGTTCTTTGTACATAAACCCTTGTGAGGGTTTCACGCAGTTTCAGCAGTTCTTCCGCTTCCAGGATAAATTCTCCCGTTTGTGCCTCATAAAAAGAACTAGCAGGTTGATGGATCATTACCCTGATGATATAACATAATAAAAGGTTCCTCTATCTCGCATGATGAAAGGAAGAGAAAAGAAAGAAAGATAAAGAATAACAAGCAAAAAAAAGATAGAATTGAACAACCGTACAGGCATCTTTTGTGCGTTGCATACGGCTCTACAATCAAATTGACCCTTACCTTCCATCAAAGACAGAGAAAAATAGGATCTATCAGACCCATATCGGTAAATGATCAAATTACCACCCTTCCTTTCCAAGGAGTTTCAAAATACTATGATGGCTCCGTTGCTTTATATATTTATGATTTTTTTTGTCTGTGATTCAGCAATCCCAAAGTTTCTTTTTGAGCCGATCAAATAAAATAAGGAAAAAATAATCTTATTTTATTTTTTATTTTCGCACTCTTTCATAACATATGTTAAAAGTCCTCTAGTGTGAAAACAAAAAAGTTTGTGACGCTGAACTGGACTCCCGATAGATAAGATAAAATCGGAAATACCTTTAATCTCATACTACTCTTTCGATACATAATCTAATGTTTTGAAAAAACAATAAAAAACTTTCTCATATCGAATTCAAAGTGCCATGCTATTATTACTTAATATTCATATTTCATATGGCGAAGGCATAGTCTTTTTTTTTTTTCTCTCAAATAAAAACCTCATTGGCGCCAAGCGTGAGGGAATGCTAGACGTTTGGTAATTTCTCCTCCGACTAGGATAAAAGATCCCATTGAAGCGGCTAATCCCATGCATATTGTATGTACATCTGGTCGCACAAATTGCATAGTATCATAAATAGCTACTCCGGGTATTACCCATCCGCCAGGAGAGTTTATAAACAAATACAGATCTTTGGTATCATCCTCGATACTGAGATATACCATAAGACCAATAAGCTGATTCGATATTTCACTATCAACCTCTTGGCCTAAAAAAAGTAATCTTTCTCGATAAAGTCGGTTGATTAGGGTAAAGTTGTATCCCTTAGGAACCGTACATGCATCTTTTGACGCATACGGTTCAAAAAAAAAATTGCGAAAAAAAACGAATCAATGTGTAGATTCCAGTCCTCTTTCTTTTTTCATAGCAGGTTTCTAACGAAAGGACTTTTTCTTCGATTTTTCAATAAAGACGAGTTTTGACTCCTTTCCTTATAATAAAAAAAAGAATTCACTAAACTTATCGAATTAACTTCTCATTGATGTATTGTTTCATCGAGATCCAATCCAAATCACGATGTAATTTTCTTGTTCTTGAATGGGCCTCGTTAATCTTTTTAGGTTTATGCTCTACTCCGGGTAAAGATCCGCCCGATTTCTATTTGCACATATAGGACAAATGCTCTCATTACCATTTCTTTTTGTTATGACTTTCTTTTTTTTTTCAATTCATTTCATGCCTTCCGCCAAATATTTGATGTATTCATCCATTCGATTGATTAACATTGATTAATTGAGACCGCTTCTCTTTCCAAACGGGATCTCTTTACAAATAGGAATTATTTATGATACAAGTAGTAATCATAGATATATTACCAATTGGGTTTTTCTAAACGGAGCCTGGATACTTCATTTTATTAGCCCAACCAACCCAACCATAAATCATTCTAATTGATAATAGTAATCTGAATCCCC